AACATGTTAGTAACAGAACCTTCTTCAAAAAGGTCTAATGGGTAAGCTACATAAGCAATATATTGATTTTCTTCTCCTAAAAAGAATATTTTTCTAATAATCCTAAATATAAGAATATAAGAAAAATATAATAATAATAATTAGAATTATCCAGAACGAAAAAGAGTTGTGATACTTAATAGCTTCTTTGTTCATACACAAAGCAGATTCGAAATTGTCTTTCATTCCAATCCAAGGCCTAACTTGTATCCATGCGCTTCATATTCGCCCGGAGTTCGCTCCCCGAAAGATAGCCATCCCTGCCCCCTGGGCTAAGAAGCCAAGCCTCTTATCCATTCTCATACATTCTCATTCAATCATGGCGGGATAGCCAATCAAAAAATTCACATTGGGTTTAGGGATAATCAGGGTCGAACTGATGACTTTCACCACGTCAAGGTGACACTCTACCACTGAGTTATATCCCTCCCCTACCCCCGGAACGAATCCTAGGCAAAGGGTCGAGAAACTCAACGACCCTATTCTTGAACAACTTGGGGCCGGCCCGCTTTCGTACTATATGATGAAAATAATGGGAAAAATGAGATTATGAAAGCCTTTCATTTGCTTCTCTTCGATGGAAGTTTGATTTTCTCCAAATGTATCCTAATTTTTGGCCTAATTCTTCTTCTGATGATCGATTCAACCTCTGATCAAAAAGATATACCTTGGTTCTATTTCATCTCTTCAACAAGTTTAGTAATGAGCATATGGTAAGCCACAAATTGGGAGAATTTACACCTACTTTTCATTTACGAGAACATAGACAAAACGACCAAAATCTTGTCCTTTAATTCAAAAGAAAAAGGGGGCTTTATGAGTATGAGAAAGAGATTCATTTAGACTTCGTTCATAAGTAATCCATCGTTCATTGTTAATACAGCGTTCATTGCGAATTTAGTTTATTCTGTATCAAGTGGGACTCGAACCGACGACAATCGGTTAACAGCCGACCGCTCTACCACTAAGCTACTGAGGAATAAGGGGAGATTCGATCTCATAGAGTTCCATTTCCGTTCTCAACCCATGACCAATATGAGCTCGAAGCTTCCTTCGTAACTCCCGGAACTTCTTCGTAGTGGCTCCCCTCCACGCCTCCTTTCATAGGAAACCGCAAGTGGCTCTATTTCATTATATTCCATCCATCCCATTCTTTTCAATAAAAGCGCATTAAGGTATTTAGATATTAGGATGCTTTTTTTGAATTCTTTTGATATTGAATGACTTCTTTTCAATTCAATAAGGAAGCTATAAGTGATACAAGTATCGGTATGGGCTGACGAAGAGTACAAAGCAACAATATTCAATTAATAAACAACGAAATTATTTAATAAATAAACAACCAAATTTTTTTAGAAATAGGAGGGACTAAATGTCCATATTGCAATCGTTATTTAAGAGGGTGGCCGTGCGTGTATTGGGGGATTGTTTTCACATTATCCCTACAGCGCTCGTACCCCTATGTTATAATATAATGGAGAAGCCTAAAATGTGTTTGGAACTGAGACTTTCACTCAAGGAAGACACTAGCTCGGATACGGAGAGCACCTCTCTTTCGGATACAGC